CATTGTAAATGTGAAATACCCATAAAAATGTAGGAGAGATCAAAAAGATGCAGGGTCGCTCATCTGCTTGTTTAGTCAAGCATGAACTAGTTCATAGATCTTTAGGCTTCGATTACCAAGGAATAGAGGCTTTAGAAATAAAGCCCGAGGATTGGTATTCCATTGCCGTCATTTTATATGTATATGGTTACAATTATCTACGTTCCCAGTGTGCCTATGATGTAGTGCCGGGCGGGTTGTTAGTTAGTGTCTATCATCTTACGAAAATAGAGTGTGGTGTGGATCAACCCGAAGAGGTATGCATAAAAGTATTTGCCCCGAGGAGGAATCCTCGAGTCCCGTCCGTTTTCTGGATTTGGAAAAGTGCTGATTTTCAAGAACGGGAATCTTATGATATGTTGGGAATCTCTTATGAGAACCACCCACGCCTGAAACGTATCTTGATGCCTGAAAGTTGGATAGGCTGGCCCCTACGTAAGGATTATATTACCCCCAATTTCTATGAAATACAAGATGCTTATTGAACGATAATAAACTTATCTTTTCTTTACTTCTAAAACTCCAGGTATTCAAGGAGTCTTTTTACGTTTTGTTCTAAATGAAACAGAGTAACCGAACTCTAATTCGTATTATGAATGGGCTAATTTAATAAGGATTAGGGGCTTCATTGATATTCCCCAATTTGGAAGATATCTATTTCGGATGAGTAGAGCCAATAGGATGAATAAAAAAAGAGTTCTGGACCATGCATGAACTTTGTACCGCGCACGTCAGTCACTTAGATGGGCCCTGGAAAGTCGCGTAGAAGGGAGTGAAGAAATAAAACATGAAAGAAAATAGGAAATTCGGAAACGAAAGGAATCGGATTTTCTTTGGACTGTATCTGAAACGAATCCTGTCTATTTCTATCCTTCAACCCCCCTCCCTAGACTAGACTTTTGGGTTTTCATCCAACCCAAGCCAACTAACCTCAGATATGTATGAGGTATTAACATTCTTTTTGAGTGGGAAGAGGTACAGTATAAACAAACAAATCAAACAAAGAAGAGGTAATAGAACTTCATTCTATTCTTTACCTTACTTAACCTTACTTACCCATATATTCCTTACCATTCACATAAATAAAGAGGATATCCATTTCTATATCTAGGTGGAATAAGTATGTATCGCGGTCTAGACGATTAAGAAATGTGGATCGGTATCCATATCGATTCATTTGGATGAATCTCCTTTTGAGACATTAACCCCGTGTCAGGAACCAGATTTGAACTGGTGACACGAGGATTTTCAGTCCTCTGCTCTACCTGCTGAGCTATCCCGACCAGCCTCGATGCATCATCCCGCGAGAGGAAGAGGGCTTGAGTCTATGTCAATGAAATTAAAGAGACTTAAAAAAGATTACAAAGGCTCACCTAGGCCCTGGAATTCCCCGGCCCTTAAAAAAGAAGACTTTGTATAAGAGTAATGATATGACTGTGAATGATTCAATAGTGGAGATTCCTTGCCCATTCATTATCTGTTCATTTGTACGAATGTACGTAAATCATATCTATCACAAAACCCGCGATAAGAGAGAAACATTTCTGGTCGGATCCGTTTGTGAAAGAGTAGAGTGAATGAGAAACATAACGAATTTGGAAGAACTGACAAAAAAGAGGATAAATAGTTAGGGGGGGGGGGGATGGGCCTTTTTCTTGGGGATAGTGTTGGGGATAGAGGGACTTGAACCCTCACGATTTATAAAGTCGACGGATTTTCCTCTTACTATCAATTTCATTGTTGTCTGTATTGACATGTAGAACGGGACTCTATCTTTATTCTCGTCCGATTAATCGGTTCTTCAAAAGATCTATTAGACTCGGGAATGAAGGATTTGATCTCTGAATATTCGATTCTTCCTTCAACTTGGAATCAATTCACAATCCTTCTATTCTGAAATTTTTCAGAAAAAAAAAAAATACCGATTCGAGTCGTGATTAATCGTTTGGTGTTTCAGTATGTATACGTACGTATACAAGGTCATCCTTTCTGTCGTTTGGATAGAAGGAAAGAATTCCCTTACCGATGCAGTCAACTCTATTTGTTAGAACAGCTTCCGTTGAGTCTCTGCACCTATCCCTTTTTTGATTCTCGCTTTCTGAACCTTGTTTTCTGAACACAGGATTTGGCTCAGGATTGCCCATTTTTAATTCCGGGGTTTCTCTGAGTTTGGAAGTTCTCACTTAGTAGGTTTCCATACCAAGGCTCAATCCAATCAAGTCCGTAGCGTCTACCAATTCCGCCATATCCCCGCCGAGATCTCATTGTGGTCTCCCCCTCCTTCATTTATGTTGGAACCATTGAATTCATCAGAGACTGATTTCTATAGCAAATCCGTGTCTGCTTCTATTTCTTACCCATCTTCTTTCATCTCTGTCGGGGAACCTGGTCCAATCGGAAACGATTCTATCGTTGATGTACCCCCCATTCAATATGGATGGAAATATCCCAATATACATGTCTCTCCCCCTCTCATTTTCCTGCTCGATTTGGAATACTGGAACGGTGGATTTTCATTCTTCTTTTTTTTGTTCTATCTCCCCTCTTTCCGAATGAAATCGCGGGAAGATCTCATTATGATCTGGGTGGTATCTTATCCTTTCCCGAGGACGATCCGCTATAATTCGAATAGAATCTGCTAGAACAAATTCTAACTAATAGAGTTAGAATCTAATATTTTCTTTTTTGAATTCAATTCCAAAGGAAAGAAATTTGAAATTCAATCAAAGAAAAGAAATAGAAATTTCTAATACTACTTACTATATTCTATATTACTATATTCTATAGTATCTATAGTACTATAATTCTATAGTATATTCTAATATATTCTAATATAAATAAAAATATAAATAAAATAATATAAGTAAAATAAGTAAATAAATATATTCTATTCTAATATTCTAAATAGAATATACAATATACATAGTAGAATAAGAATTTCTTCCATAAATTCTAAATTTACCTATAATAATGAGAATTCATAGACCACCAATAATAAGTCACTCTTCCGTTAAGAATTTTCAATATCTTAGCTTATCTATTCTAATTCTATAGAATAGAAGCCAAATTCTCTATCTATAGCTTCTCCATCTCTATAAATAGAGATAGGTATTCCGTATATAGATATTCCCTCTCATCCACCCTTAAATAGATATTCTAGATATACACTCGGCTATATAATTATGATATAATAACTCTTTGAATTTCATAGAATTCTATGAAATTCATATGAATTGACTATTCATAGTTTCTATTAATAGTTCATAGTTATTTATAGTTAATATTTATGGTTTATAGTCGTTAAGCTACTACTACTAGTAGTTTAGTTAATAATGAATTCTTAATATTAAGAATTCATATTAAGAATTAATGAATAATCTAAAGTATAGAATCATTAATTCTAGTAAAGGTCAGGTCCCGGTCCCGGCAGTTTACCGAATTCCTATGCACTGTTTCTGCTATGTGAGCCCGCTTAGCTCAGAGGTTAGAGCATCGCATTTGTAATGCGACGGTCATCGGTTCGACTCCGATAGCCGGCTTTCTCTATTTGTCCAATTTTTTCTACGATTGAAAGTGTTTCCTTGAGATCAAGGAATCTTGAAAAGACTCCTATCCTTTTTCTTTTACAAGATCCCCGATCTATTATGCCCGGGAACTTCCGACTATGAATAAAAAACGGCTTGGGGCAGTTAAAACTCTACAGAACAAATCAGGAAAAGGACCTCTAACTTCCTAATGCCTAATATTACATATGTATATACATATATAAAGCAACCCAGATATTGATCCAACCCATCTCATTCTTCTTTGTAGTACTTCACTTCAGTAGATTTATCTTCGTTTATCGTTTAGTTCAGCCCGAATCTAGGTTATTCTATGAAATCAAATTTCAAAAAAAAAGGAGTCTTTATGTCTCGTTACCGAGGACCTCGTTTCAAAAAAATACGTCGTCTGGGGGCTTTACCGGGACTAACTAGTAAAAGGCCTAGACCTGGGGGTTCTCTTAGAAGAAAGAAATCGCGTTTCAGAAAAAAATCTCAATATCGTATTCGTCTAGAAGAAAAACAAAAATTGCGTTTTCATTATGGTCTGACAGAGCGACAATTGCTTAGATATGTTCATATCGCTGGAAAAACTAAAGGGTCAACGGGTCAGGTTTTACTACAACTACTTGAGATGCGTTTGGATAACATCCTTTTTCGATTAGGTATGGCTTCGACCATTCCCGGGGCCAGGCAATTAGTTAACCATAGACATATTTTAGTTAATGGTCGTATAGTAGATATCCCCAGTTATCGCTGCAAACCCCGAGATATTATTACTACGAGGGATAAACAAAGATCCCGAGCTCTGATTCAAAATCATATCGATTCATCCCCCCGCAAGAACAAGAAATGGGTAAACCATTTGACCTTTCGCCCATCCCAATATAAAGGATTAGTAAAACGAATAATAGATAGGAAATGGGTCGGTTTGAAAATCAAAGAGTTACGAGTCGTAGAATATTATTCCCGTCAGACCTAAACCTAACTAAAATAACATAGCTTCGGACAATTTTGTCCTCCCTTTTTTCGCCAAAGTCAAGTAAATAAAGAAGGGGTTTGATCCGGATTTTTCTCCCATTCACGTATCACAAACGGGTCGGTGGTGAGATTTTCATCCCTTTCTACTCTTTACGGTATTGGTATTTTCGTACCCCAGTAATTAGGAAAAATCTCTATCAAATAGGGGTCTTACTCTCGGAATAATGGTATCAATAATTGTCATTTGATTTAATACATTGCGGTTGGTAACCCCGGTGAATTAGGTGAAGGTACGGAAAGAGAGGGATTCGAACCCTCGGTAAACAAAAGTCTACATAGCAGTTCCAATGCTACGCCTTGAACCACTCGGCCATCTCTCCTACAGAATCTTAGGATTCTTTCCCAGAAATCGGGCGAATATCGAATCGTTCATATTACTCCAATACAGGTGACCGGGCAATGAAATTCTCAATAGAAAACTTTTCTTCAAAGCAAAGAAAGGCCTTCCTTCGCTTGAAGACTCGAGGGATAAAAAAACTTCTTGAGTTCTCAGAATCTGTAAGAAAAATTCCTTTATTCCTCAACCTCGAGAAATATAGTAGTAATATATATAAATATAGTAGTAATAAAGGAAGGGTATACTGCTCCGTTGGAATGAAATCCAATAGGAATAGGATTCAAATATTTCCTATCTATCCCTGCCCAAAAGGGACAATTTGGGCAGAAGGTCCACATTTTTTTTGAATGCGTCTGTTTTTATGTGATTTCGTACTGTACAACTCCTTTGTTTGTGGGATCGTTTTCCCTCGAAGGGTAATGAGAAGAATTCTCGAATGGACTGTTAACTATGCCTAGATCTCGGATAAATGGAAATTTTATTGATAAAACCTCTTCAATTATAGCCAATATCTTATTACGAATAATTCCGACAACTTCAGGAGAAAGGGAGGCATTTACCTATTACAGAGATGGTGCGATTTGATTTTTTCTTTATTTACCGATCTCGGTCTTATGAGAAAGAGATATGATTCGGGATACAAAAGAAGATTCTTGAAAAAAACCTACGCTTGATGAAGGTGAAGTTAGTTTGGAGATAGAACAACTCCTTCTGTCGTGTATCCCCGATTGATGCAGCCTCAGATGCTTCAATTGTTGATTCTAGTATTGAGCGAAAGGTTACGCCTATAGGTTCTGTATTGCAGGTCAATACTACTCCACTAGTACCAATAGGCCGCATCGGGGAAGAAACACTACACCTAGGAATCAACAACACGAAAACTTTGTTATAATTTACCCCCCTTCCTTATCGGGATCGGGACTAACAAGAATGGTTGGGACAACAAACACCCATCTCGTTCGCACTTTGGATACCCGTATAACCATCGGAGATCGTTGAAGTGACTAATTCCTGGAAAGAAAATAGAGGGCGTTTGAGGACAAAGAAATTGTTGGAGTTACCATCTCCGCCCGGCAACAATAGGCTTGGTGCTAAGTTAAGAAAAGACAAACCTCTTGCAGTAAGGCTGGCTAGAGATTTCCTGTAAAAAGACCAGCCCCTTTCAGTTCATAATAAGAGTCTTTCAATCTTTTTTGAGTCCATGGACTATTCTCCCCTTATTATTACTATGCACAGAAGGGAGGAGCCGTATGAGATGAAAATCTCGCGTACGGTTCTGGAACGGAGATTCTTTGAATAGAATGAACTGAACGACCGTAACGGATGTCGGCTCAATCCGAAGGAAATTATGCGGAAGCTTTACAAAATTATTATGAAGCTACGCGACCAGAAATTGATCCTTATGATCGAAGTTATATACTCTATAACATAGGACTTATCCACACAAGCAACGGAGAACATACGAAGGCTTTGGAATATTATTTCCGGGCACTCGAACGAAACCCATTCTTACCACAAGCTTTTAATAATATGGCCGTGATCTGTCATTACGTGCGACTATCTCCACTATAGAAAGAAGGAAAGAAAGATCAAATCTTCTAGTAAGTACTAGAAACAAAACGGGCTTTCTACATATGCATCGTCCAAAGAACGATTTTTATCAGCTGTAGCAAAGAAAGAGACTTCATACGAGCCAAAATAAGAAGAAATACAGCCTATAAGATTCTATGGATAAAGGATCTAATTGATAGAGGAAGCACCGTAAAGATCAATTAGCGAAGTTTTGAGGCCGATACAATAAGAACTGCTTATGCTTACTTAATGTCATGAGATATAAAGTTAGGAATCCACTTATGTAATAGAGTCGATCCCCTAAGGTATTGAGCAGCGGTGCGGCATCAGATCCCAAAGACAGTAAGTCCTTTCTTTCTTCTGGAGGAAAGTCCTTTTCAAAGATTCTATATGAATTTCTATATGAAACTGAGATGGTTACCTTTCAGAAAATTCTAACGACAGGGGGAGATACCTATGTTCTTCTGAAGGTGGGAGAAAAGAGAAAACTGATTATTGATCAAAATTCAAGTTTGAAACTCATGTAATTAACCTTTCTGGTTAACCCGAGAAAAAGAGGATCGATTGACATTTCTTGTCAATCATTTAGATATGGTAGATTAAAATGGAACACCAAAGGAATTGACTGCTGAGCCGTATGAGGTAGGGAAACCCTCAAGTACGGTTCTAAGGGAAGGAATGGACCTTCCTATTCCGACCGGGGAGAACAGGCCATTCGGCAGGGAGATTCTGAAATTGCAGAGGCTTGGTCCGATCAGGCTGCTGAATATTGGAAACAAGCTATAGCGCTTACTCCAGGGAATTATATTGAAGCACATAATTGGTTGAAGATCACAAGGCGGTTCGAATAAGAATACTCTCTTTTTGAATTCATCAGAATATTGGATTCATCAAAAAAAGAAAATGGATTGGTCCTCCGGGAAAAGCCAACCGGGGAATTTCATTATATCCCTTCTAAACTTCGTTTAT